TACCTGAATATTCGGTTTGATAACCTGCTACCAATTCTTCTTCTGCTTCTGGTAAATCAAAAGGTAATCTTTCACACTCGGCTAAGGACGAAATTAGAAAAACGATAAACCCTATAGGTTGACGCCACAAATTCCACCCCCAAAAACCATATTTTGACTGCGCTTCAACTATATCAACTGTACTTGAACTGTTAGATAATTATAGTCGACGATAACATTACTGTTCACAACGCTATTACAGAACCGTACATGAGATTTTCACCTCATACGGCTCCTCAAAGGTCACAAATAAATCTAAGACCCGTTTGCTATTATTTATCTTGAATTTTTTATCTTGATATGTTTGTAGGATAGAATCCAAATCTATCGCAAGGTCCCCAATTAGACAATGGAATTCTGTCTGCTATATATTATTTTTTATTATAAAGTGCTTCTGAATTGATCTTATCTTTTAAAAATTTAAAATTTTTTGTTGAGTAATAACTTAACCTTTAAATAAAAAGTTTTTTGTAGAAATCTCAATAAATATTTCAACCTAGCATTTTTGATTACAAAAAAATGATACATTGCATTAGTTCACGAAACATTACAAGAATTCTATCTCTCTAAAAAAGATCTTTTTTTGTAGTGCAATTTAATTCTTTTGAGTTTATTTTTTTGTTCCTATTCTACTTTCTCATAAAAAGGTACTTAAACAAAGCAAAGTAAAGGATTACTTCGTTCTTGATAGTTATTTCTTTAATCGGTGGATAGGAACATACTCTGGATCGGAATCGTGGGGAGTACTACTTCATCATTTCTACCAACATAAAGCCCCAATTATAATCCCTTTTATGCTATGCAGTATGCACATAAAAATCCTGTTGAATAACTTACATAATCTCTATTACGAATCCTTTGTGTACCTTGGTGTTCCTAACTATCCACTCTTTTTGGTCAAAAGGACCCTGCTCATTAGGGTAATACATGTATGTTAATAACTAGTAAAATCCCTAGATAGTTGCTCCTTTTGAACCCGCTTCAAGTCATGATGACTAATCACTCAATCTTGGGGTAAATAGTATATAACGCTTATGTTTACTTTCACTTAACTCTTGTACATAGGAAATGAGACTGAATCCTTTTACTGCAAAGTAATAAGCTGTTTTTTTCACTCATATAACTATCTGGTTTAGTTCATCAACCCGAATGATGAATAAAAATATAGATTCAACTCATGAAATTTCCTTCCTAGAAGTAAAAGAAATAAGAAATAGAGTAAATTTTATGTCTCAACGAATCACACGTAGAGATATTGATAACACACATAGAGTTAATGGTATTTCATAACTAATTGATTGAGCAGCAGCCCGTAAACCACCTAAAAAAGAATATTTATTATTTGATCCATAACCTGACATAAGAAGGCCCACGGGAGCAATACTTGAAATGGCAATCCATAAAAAAACACCAATACTTACATCGGCTAGAACAAGGCGATATCCAAAAGGAATTACTAAAAAACTTAGTAGAATTGATGTGACTGCTATGGATGGTCCGATACTGAATAAACGAGTATCTCCTCTTGATGGAAGAAGATTCTCTTTGAAAAGTAATTTTGTACCATCTGCTAAAGCTTGAAGAACTCCCAAAGGCCCGGCGTATTCAGGGCCAATACGTTGTTGTATCCCCGCAGATATTTCTCTTTCTAACCAAACAATTACTAGTACACCTATTGTGATTCCTAATACAGGAGTAAAAATAGGGACAAGCATCCATATGATCTCATATACCTCTTTTAAGGATTCAAATCTAAAAAAAGAATTGATAGCTTGTACTTCTGTTGTATCTATTTCTATTATCATTTTAACGATCAACTTCTCCCATAATGATATCTATGCTACCTAGTATTGTCATAATATCAGCCAATTTCATTCTTTTAACTAATTGAGGAAGGATTTGCAAATTAATAAAACCCGGTGGTCGTATTTTCCATCTCCAAGGAAAAACACCCTTATCTCCTATCAGAAAAATTCCCAATTCTCCTTTTGGGGCTTCGACTCTCACATAAAGTTCTTGCTTTGACAATTCAAAAGTAGGAGAAGGTTTTTTACTGATAAATCGATAGTCAAAATCATTCCATTCGGGATCCCATACTTTATCAAAGCGCCGGATTTCTAAATTCTCATACGGCCCCCCCGTAATTCCTTCTAAAGCCTGTTGAATAATTTTTATTGATTCTGTCATTTCACTGATTCGTACTAAATAACGAGCTAATGAATCCCCTTCCTTTTGCCATTGAACTCCCCAATCAAATTCATCGTAAGACTCATAATGATCAACCTTCCGAAGATCCCATTGTATTCCGGAAGCTCGTAGCATTGGTCCCGATAAACCCCAATTTATTGCCTCCTCTCCGCCAATAATGCCTACTCCCTCAACTCGCTCTAAAAAAATTGGATTCCGTGTAATAAGCCTTTGATATTCAGTAACTCTTGTTAAAAAATAATCACAAAAATCCAAACATTTATCTATCCAGCCATGAGGTAAATCAGCAGCGACTCCTCCAATACGAAAATAATTATGCATCATTCGCATACCGGTAGCAGCTTCGAATAGGTCATATATCAATTCTCTTTCTCGAAAAATATAGAAGAAGGGGGTCTGTGCGCCAATATCTGCCATAAAAGGGCCAAGCCATAACAAATGCGAAGCTATACGACTTAACTCTAACATAATGACTCTGATATAGCTGGCCCTTTTAGGCACTTGAATATTGCCTAACTGCTCTGGGGCATTTACAGTTATTGCTTCGGTGAACATAGTAGCTAAATAATCCCAACGTGTTACATAAGGTAAATATTGTATAATTGTTCGGTTTTCCGCAATTTTTTCCATCCCTCTATGTAAATAACCCAATATTGGTTCACAGTCAATAACATCTTCACCATCTAGAGTAACAATGAGTCGAAGAACACCGTGCATTGATGGGTGCTGAGGACCCATATTGACTATCATAAGGTCATTTCGTGTAGCTGGTGCAGTCATAGGTTTTTTCCCGATTCATTCTTCCATGAATTGCTGAAAGCGAAAAGAGGTTCATCAAAATTTAAGCGAAAATTAAAAATGACTATTCAAATTAATGATTTTTTGTTTCTCGAATCTCCAACCGGCCGATTAATTCTTTATAACGTACTCTATTTTTTTTTGACAAATAGGCGAGGAGCCGTTGACGTTTTCCTAGAATTTTACGCAGACCTCTCTGAGATAAATAGTCTTTTTTGTGCAATTCCAAATGTGAAGTAAGTCTCCGTATCCTATTGGTGAAACTCACTACTTGAAATTCAACAGACCCTTTGTTGTCTTCGTTTTCCTCTTTCAAAATAATTGCACTGAATGGATTTTTTATCATAAAAAAGCTCCTTCTACCCTTTAATTTACATATAAATATATTTTATTTTATCGATCAGTAATAATAATATTAGTCATTTTAATGTATTAATTCATATACATAAGAATTTGAATTTATTTATGGATTTCCAATTTCATTTTGAATTTGAGTTGAACAGGGATAAAAAAGGAGATGGTCCGTTTTTACACTCACAACCTCAAATAATTTAGACCTAAAATTCGGAATATTCCGTAGATTCGTTTATTTTATAGATTTTATCCAAACAAATTGATACGTCATTTATTTTGTATTAATTAAATAAAAATAGACTGGGACGTAAGACAGAGCATATGTGCATCTGTTTGCTTTTATATATGGTACAGAATAGATAGGAAAAATGTACCATCAACCTATTTTTAATTGTGAATATATTCTTAACATACTAAAACGGCTTCCATTATTGGTATTAAACCAATATCTATTCATACAAGCTAAGTCTTCTAATCGATAATTAGGCCAAAGAAATAACTTTAATTTAATTAATTCGTTTTTATCGCTATCAAAATGTTTTTTTTGATCCAAAAAAGGATTCCTTCTTTTTATGTTCTTCTTGTTACAAAATACTGGATTTTTCTCCACACTATTTAGATTCTTTGAGTTAAAAGAAATTAGAATTCTCAATTCTCTACGACGTCTAGACGATAAAATCTTTTCAGGAACGATAAAATCATAATGTTTTTTCTCTCTCTTTCGAATTATTATTTGATATCTTGGGATAGATTCATGCAATTTTTTTTTATTGATATATCTTTGTTCTCGATATTTTTGAGGAGTTTGGTATTTACTCTTATGAACCAACGATATACCTACGGTTTGATATATAATAAAGTATCCGTCGTTTTTTACAGACAAACGGATGGGATCGATAAAAAATATCCCCCTTTTATTCAATTCTATAGGAGTCAATTTTTTTCGAATCACCATTATATCCAGATTTAATTCTTTCCTTTGAATAGAAGATATAGTAGTATCTCTTGGATTTTTCAGTCCAAGCAAGTAACAATATATCTTGATATTATTGATCATTCTTTCAGTTAACTTCGGAATTAAACCATCGTCTATTATCCATTGAAAAAGCAAATAGTGTTTCCGTAAGAAAACCATTTCTGGTCTCATCTTATTCCGGATCTTATATTGTTTTTTCATTTTATCTTGGTTTTGTGCATATGATCTAAGGCCTCTTCGGCCTGCGGGTTCTTTTTCTTCTTGATTTCGATTCATTAATTCAGAATATCTTTTTTCATTCGATGGTCTAAAAAAATTCCATTTTTTATTTTCATTGGTGTTTTTCTTTTTATTTAAATTTAAAAGAAGTAATTCGCTTGGTATAATCCATGGTTTTGTTTTGTATACATTATAAAGTGGCACAAATTCTGGGAAGACCGTAAGTTTCAGATTTGTCGATATTGGGTTTAGGATTTCTTCATTCATTTCCATCCAATCAAAAAAAAGTTTCTTGCCATTGATTGGATTTCTTTCTAAATCTTGATGAATCGTCAGATAAAAAATATCGTTTTTATCTATTTTATCAATTTTTTGGTAATTCTTATTTCCAAGCTTAGTATTTATATTACTGTTATAATCCATTTTGGTCCAGGTCTCAATATCTATTTTTTGTCTTATAAAAAAATTGAGAATTGTCCAATCAAAATATTTTCTATCTGGATTTTTTTGCATATACATAATATCACCCTTTTCTAGATAATGATTGATAGGAATTTCCTCCAGGTTTTCAAAAAAATTTTGTTTATTATTGTTGTAATTAAAAGTAATTTTTTGGTTGTTTTTTAATTCTGATGGTGATCCATAAATAATATATGAGGACTTCTTTATTTCAGAATTAATAGATTTATATGATAAAAGATCATATATATAGTATTTTGTAAAATTATCTTTTTGGTTTGGTAATGGATATACTTTAAAATCCTTTTGTTTTTTGTGATAAAGTAATCGGTCTTTTTCATACGAATTCCATTTTGTTAAATCTTTATTTTGAGTCATACCACCTTCATTTATTGTAGTTCGCCATTTTTTTGGTATTAATCCAGACCATCTAATCTGAGATAAATTGTATTGATAATGACCTCTTAACCAGCTTTTCCATTGATTCGTTTCAGAACTTGAAAGTTTAATATGTCTTAATTCGGAATGAAATATTCCTTGTGTTAAAAAATAATTTTTTATTGCAGTCTTAAGAAAAAAAGGAGTTCCATGATACTCAAAAATAGATCTTAACTTATACAAATTAATAACTTGGGTTTGTGATAATTTGTAAAATACATATGCTTGTGATAAGGAGGATAAGTAAAAAAAAAGACGTGAATTCCTCTTACTATTTTTAATAGTGTAAAGTGCACTTTTTAGAGTCGAAATAAAATTAATTTCTTTTTTTTTTTTTTTTATTTCTTGGTTTGTTTTATTATTGTAAATGTATTTATCAAAACAAAAATTTTTTGATTCAAGAAGGAGTTGTGTAGGAATTCTGCCAATATGAATAATACATAGAAAGATATCGATGTATATTCTTTTAATGAAAATTTTTATAAACAAATATAATTTATAGATTAATCGAGTGCTTCTTTTTTTTATTTTTAAGATTTTAAAAAATTTTTTTGGTGATTTTTCTTTTCCATTAAAACTTGTTTTGTTAGGACTACTTCTTTTCTTGGCGTTACTATTTTTTTCTTTCATAAGACTCTTTGTTTTCTTTCTTATTGTGCTTGTTCTATCAGTCAGATTTTTAATTTTTTTATCTCTCAGTGAATAATTTGTATTATCTGTAAATTTAATTTTTCTAAACGAGTCGTGAATTATCTGATTCCTAATTATAGAATCTTTTTTTTTGTTAGTTTCGCCGGATTCATACACCTTTCTCAATATAAATAATCGAGTTGGATGTACTTTTAAGAGTTCTTTTTTTATTTTTTTTATAAACACAAATAAAACGTTTTTGATAACCACCCCTTTTGGTTCTTTTGAATCTTGTAGAAAATATTTTGTTCTTTCTTTTAAAACTCTTAGAACTTTAAAATTATTGTTTTTCGTTTTTTGAATTTTTTTTTTAAGTTCTTTAAAAATAGGCTTAAAAAAGGAAGGTTTTGGGGGTACAGAACCAAAGGGAAGGGTAGTTTGTGCTCCCCAAGCCGTTAAAAAATAAGATTTTTGTTGTTCTTTCTTTAGATCTTTATAAGAAGAAAAAGAGGGCTTCAATTTGGATCTGTGCCAAGGTTTCAAATAGAAAGGAAATACTATTTTTATCTGAATACCATCTTTAAACCAATTTCTGGGAAGTTCGAGTTCTGATACTTGAACACCATTATAGGTACATATAATATGCTTTTCTCTATTCCACTCATCAAAGTCCTCAGCCCATTCGGGGGGTTGAGATAATAAAATACGCCCAATATTTTTAACTATTATCAATGAAGGTAATAAAATATATTTTCTAAAAATTGATTGAATTATTAAAATTAAACTTCTTGTTGCTTGTGGATATGGAACGAAATCCCAGGCTTCCGCGATTTTTATCCACGTTTTTTCTTTTATTTTGTTTTCTTGTTCTTCCTTTTGCCTTTTTTTTTGTTCCTTTTGTTCCTCTGTATAATCTTTAAATTCTGATCCTTTACCCATCCAATTTCTAAAAAAAAAATTCATCCGTTCAGGGATATTAAAAGAGAAAAAGGGGTATTTTTTTATTCTGTCCAAAAAAAGAGGGGAATGCGCATTTGCTTGAAACAGTTTAGAAATAACAGTTTTACGCCTTTGAACACGCATAGAACCTTTGATGAATTCTCGACGAAAATCTGATTCTTCCGAATAGTCTCTAATAGACACCCAATTTTTGACACTTGCTTTTCGACTACGTTTAGTAGGCCTATAAATTATTACACGATCCCTTTTTCTTGAACGTATCTGATAATCCAATGGTAGGCCTTCATGAGCTGCGCCCGACAGGAATTCCAATTCGGTAATAAGTTTGTATGACCATCTAGGGACTTTTTTACTGATTTCTTTTATTACAAATTTTTGTTTTGTTTTTTGACCATTAGGGCTAGTTAGAATTGTATTCA